AGGGGGAATTGCGCAGATTTAGCAATTGCGCCGGCGAATAATAAAAAAGCACATAAGGTAGCAAATAACGAATTTACTCCATTATTCTGAGTCAGGTTATTAGTTATTTCGAACAAATCCCGAAATTCGAAACTACCTGTTATCCAATAAAGACCTAGAATTCCTAATAATAAACCAAAATCCCCTATACGATTAGTTATAAAAGCTTTTTGACAAGCACTTGCTGCAATCGGTCGTGTGAACCAAAACCCTATTAATAAATACGAACACATTCCCACTAGTTCCCAAAAAATATAAATTTGTATCAAATTGGAACTGGTAACTAAGCCCAACATAGATGCATTGAAAAAACTCAAATAAGCAAAAAATCTCAAATATCCTTGATCGTGAGACATATAATTGTCACTATAAATAAGAACCATGATCCCAACAGTACTAATTAGTATCGACATAATAGAAGTAAGTGGATCAATTAGGTATCCGAACTCTAACGAAAAATCATTATTGATAGTCCAAGACCATAGATATTGATAGATAAAACTTCCATTTATTTGTTGAATAGACAAATTGACCGAAAACCACATAGCTATACTTAACAATAAAACACTAGGAAAAGCCCATATACGACGAATCTTTTTTGTTGCTGTTGGAATAAGTATAAGTCCAAATCCTATTGATATGGTAACCGGAAGTGCAAGAAAAGGTATTATCCATGCATATTGATATGTATGTTCCATAAAAAACAAAATACATTTTTTTTAATTGCTAATTGTTATTGATAATTGTTTCCGATTCACCAATTCTTAACATTTTCCAAAAGAAGAATAAGAAAATACAGAAAAGAACGAAAATAACAGACAGAAATCGACAAAAAAACATGAAAAAGCTTAATTTTGAATAATTTGTATTCTAATTTTTCTCAGATATTTGAAATATTCAAGAATGTACAATTGCTTGGTCAAATAGTACAAATGTCAAATGATATGACCAAATAGTTAGTTAAAAGGTTATTAACTAAAGAAAGATATTTATTAAAAATAGAATGGCGAATCCGAGATCTTTAAGCATTGTACTACTATTATGTATCATATATTATTTATTATATTCTTAGTATAATATTTATTCCGGTAATTTATAATCATATCATATGGTAAAAGTATAGTAAACAAAAAAAGTTATAACAAAAACAAAAAGAAAAAGTACTTGATTCAAAACTATAGAAAAATATAGATACTATAAGTTTTTTTGAATAAAAAGGTCTAGTTATCCTCATTGTTACGTTTTTATGGTAATTCTTTAATCCATTTTAAAACTGAGTGAGTAGATTCTAATAAAGAAAACCTTATTTTAGTCAGAAATCCTATCACATTTCCGACTTCATATATAAATAGATGAAAAAATACAGTTATATATATATCAGAATATATTGGATCGGGTAATAAAATATCTTGTTTCAAAGATAAATTTCGAGTTCTAATTAGTTCTAATTGGAATTTAAATAACAAGCGTGGCACTCTGATCTGAACTTAACTTAGTAAATTAAATTAATAATTAATAGAAAAATTTCTTTTTCAAAAAAATTTCCCTCCTTTCTTCTATTTTTTTTTCCTATATTGCTATATTTACAATATATACATATATTTATTTATTTTTGAGTTTTAGCCTAAGACATGTGATATGTAATGCACAATTTGAATTTAATGTTTTTATTATTATGAAATATGTTTTGTTTTAATTTTCATATGCTTTAAAAACAATGAATTCTAATTCTAATATCTATGTCTAATATCCATGGATGGAATAGAAAAATAAGTATGTTACTAAAAAAGGAATGATCCATTTTGCATAATACATGTCTTTCACATACAACGATAAAAATAAGTAATTTTTTTTTGAATGGCAGTCCCTAAAAAACGTACTTCTATATCAAAAAAACGTATTCGTAGAAATATTTGGAAGAAAAAAGGATATTTAGCAGCAGTAAAAGCTTTTTCTTTGGCGAAATCGCTTTCTACTGGGCATTCAAAAAGTTTTTTTGTGCAACAAACAAATACAAATAATAAAGTCTTGGAATAATGGGAATTGACATAACCCGAAAAGTTAAAATTTTTTAAGATGAAAAATTCTCATTAACTAATGTACGGAACTCCTAAATTCAATATTAGTATAGTAAGATACTATACTAAGACCCAGCTTCCGCTCTATTTCCATTTTTGTGTATATTGAGTTCGAAGTATTATTTTTCCCATCTCCCTTTCACAGCGGAAACGTCAAATAAGATGTTTTTATTGTGAAAGGGGGAATACAATTTAATTTGCTAGAAATAGAAATTTTTTTTGTTATATTATTATATATTGAAAAACTACTGGATTTGAGAAAATCTTATCATAAAAAATACGCACAATGAATACACAATACAGCGTATTAATAGTTTAAGGAATACTAAACTAAAGTATCGAAATCCTTAAAATAATTTCCAATTCTTTGGATTTAGTGATGAAATTTTGAAACACACGAAATCCTAGTCATTTCATTTGGTCATTTGATTTTTTTTTTCATTGGGAAAATAAATCTTTTTAATTTTACTTGAATCTATGAAACAAAATCGGATAAAGGAAAAACGAATCATTACATTAAAAAGGAAAAAGGTGCAACTATACCTTGAATGATAACAAAACAAAGTTATCAAGTTCCAATTACCAATTTCGGAGAAACTCAATTTCTAGTACTCAAAAATATATTATAAAAGCGGAACCCACAATGAAAAATACTAACTTAAACTAAAGATTATTTTATTGAGAATTCAAATACCAATTGAAATGGGTCTTTATTTATCAATTCGAATATTTCCTAAACTATATTGAATCCTCGATTCTCGACGATTTAATATAAATTGACTATTATTACTTTAAGTAAGCCGCCATGGTGAAATTGGTAGACACGCTGCTCTTAGGAAGCAGTGCTTGTGCATCTCGGTTCGAGTCCGAGTGGCGGCACGGAACCTTCAAATTTTTAAAAGAATCAAATAGTCCGATAATGCAAATGAATTCATCATTTTCATTTGGTCATTTTTGATCGAAGGACTTTTATATATATTTATGGTATGGTTATGCTATTTTCTATTTTAGAGCATCTTTTCCATCATATTTCTTTTTCGACCGTTTCAATTGTAATTGCAGTTCTTTTGATAACTTTCATAGTGAATGAAATAATAGAACTATATGATTCCTTAGAAAAAGGCATGATAATTACGTTTTTCTGTCTAACAGGATTATTAGTCACTCGCTGGATTTTTTCAGGGCATTTCCCATTAAGTAATTTATATGAATCATTAATCTTCCTTTCATGGACTTTCTACATTATTCATATAATTCCTTTTTTTAAAAAGCATAAAAAAATTTTCCGTGCAATAACGGCACCAAGTGCTATTTTGACTCAAGTGTTTGCTACTTCAGGCCTCTTAACTGAAATGCAACAATCCACAATATTAGTACCCGCTTTGCAATCCCAGTGGTTAATGATGCATGTAAGTATGATGGTATTAGCTTATGCAGCGCTTTTATGTGGATCATTATTATCGGTAGCGCTTCTCGTTATCACCTTTCAAAAAAAAATCCGTATTTTTGGTAAAATCAAAGATTTCGTAAATGAATCTGTACTCTTCGGAGAGATCCAATACATGAATGAAAAAAGCCGTATTTTACAAAACACTTATTCTTTGTCTCTTACAAATTATTACAGGTCCCAATTGGTTCAACAACTAGACCGTTGGAGTTATCGAGTTATTAGTCTAGGATTTATCTTTTTAACGATAGGTATCCTTTCCGGAGCAGTATGGGCTAATGAAGCCTGGGGATCATATTGGAATTGGGACCCAAAGGAAACGTGGGCATTTATCACTTGGATCATATTCTCTATTTATTTACATATTAGAACAAATACCAATTTTAACTTTGAAAACTCTGCACTTGTGGCTTCTATAGGCTTTCTTCTAATTTGGATATGCTATTTTGGGGTCAATATATTAGGAATAGGTTTACATAGTTATGGTTCATTTACATTACCAAAGACCTAAATGTAATTTAATGAATTGATGAAAGAACCTAATAACCTGATGAATACAGCCACAGTTCGAAGCATACATATAGAAAAAACCTCGTCAAGAACCATTTGAATCACTACTTGATTCAAATAGTGATTTAAATGGTTCGGTTCTCACAAACGTAAAATATCCTTTTAGAACGGTTTCTAATTCACTTTTTTTGACGTTTACGTCAAAAAAATTATGTGAAATAAAACTATCTATAAAAAAAATTACCTAGAATAACTTCCGCCTTCTCAACTGATAGTGAGAGAAGAAAATCTGGGTAAATACCAATACCTACTATTGGTAAAACGATAGCAATTAAAACAAATAACTCTCGCGGTCCAGAATCCAAAAAATAAGAGTTTTGCCGATTAAAAAATTTGTATCCATAGAACATTTGTCGTAACATAGATAATAAATAAATAGGAGTTAATATTATTCCAATTGCCATTCCAAAAGAAATTATAATTTTTAACATGAATAAAATTTTTTGGCTGGTAATTATTCCAACGAATACCATTAATTCTGCAATAAAACCACTCATGCCCGGTAATGCAAGGGACGCCATCGAAAAACTACTAAAGAGTGCGAATATTTTTGGCATTGAAATAGCTATTCCGCCCATTTCGTTAAGATAAACAAGACGTATTCTATCATAACTCGTTCCTGCTACAAAAAAAAGCGCAGCACCAATAAATCCATGCGAAATTATTTGTAAAAGGGCTCCGTTGAATCCCATATCGGTTATCGAGCTAATTCCTATTATTATGAAACCCATGTGAGATACAGAAGAATATGCTATTCTTTTTTTTAAATTGCGTTGACCCAGAGATGCTGAAGCTGCATAAATTATTTGGATCGTACCTACTATCATCAACCAAGGAGAAAATAAAGAATGGGCGTGAGGTAATAATTCCATATTGATCCGAACCAATCCATATGCTCCCATTTTTAATAGGATTCCAGCTAGAAGCATACAAGTACTGTAATGGGCTTCTCCATGAGTATCGGGTAACCATGTATGGAGGGGTATAATCGGTAATTTAACAGCAAAAGCAATAAGAAATCCTATATAAAAAATTATTTCTAATCCCACAGGATACGATTGATTAACTAACGTTTCAAAATTTAATGTTGGTTCATAAGAACCATATAAACCAATACCAAGAACTCCTATTAACAGAAAAAGGGAACCCCCTGCAGTGTACAAAATAAACTTTGTAGCTGAGTAGAGACGTTTTTTTCCTCCCCATATGGATAAAAGTAGATAAACGGGAATTAATTCTAATTCCCACATTAGAAAAAAAAGTAAAAGGTCGCGAGAAGAAAATAATGCTAGTTGACCGCTGTACATTGCTAACATTAAGAAATTGAATAATCGAGAATATCGAGTAACTGGCCAAGCCGCTAAAGTAGCTAAAGTTGTGATGAATACCGTTAGTAAAATAGGTCCTATAGAAATCCCATCTATTCCTAATCTCCAGTGAAAATCAAAAAAACTAATCCATTTATAATCTTCTGCCAGTTGGATTAAAGGGTCGTCTGGTTGAAAATTATAACAGAATACATAGGTTGTTAGCAGAAATTCCAAAATACATATAAATATTGTATACCATCTAATTACCTTATTCCCCCTATGAGGGAGAAAGAAAATTAAAGAACCGGCAAATATAGGAAAAACTACAATTAATGTTAACCAAGGAACAAAATTCGTGGTAAAGACAAGATACATTTGGACCAAAAAACCCGTACTCGAATAAGAATCAAATAATCGATATATCGAGTGCGGGTTTTTGTCGGTAAACAAAAATGAAATGGATTCAAGTGAAGTTTTCTAGAACATATCAATAAGCTAGACCCATGCTGCGAGTTGTTTCATGCCATAAATATACTCGAACACTCAAAAAATCGGTTGGACAAGCGGATTCACATCTCTTACAACCAACACAGTCCTCTGTTCTTGGAGCAGAAGCTATTTGCTTAGCTTTACATCCGTCCCAAGGTATCATTTCTAAAACATCTGTGGGGCAGGCTCGGACACATTGAGTACACCCTATACATGTATCATAAATCTTTACGGAGTGTGACATTGGATCTATAAATTTTTTTGAATTTCATGAAATTTCGATCTAGTATAAATGACTTAAATAAAAATTTATAATTTATAGACCAGATGAATCGATAATTTACCAGAATTTTGGAAGCAACTTTTTCTATATTCTGGTTCGGTTTAGAAAGGAGACCAAAAATACTTGGATTCTTACATTTTTGAAGCATGATGATACGTTACATAAAATACCTACTAATATTGATAACTATTCAAATTTCTATCAAATTTCTATAAGTATAATAAAATACTACTTATTCAACAAAGTCAATTTATTAATACGAGTTGATTTTCTGTTACGATAAATTGACGAAAGAATAGCTGGTCCAATAGCTGCTTCAGCGGCTGCAATAGCTATAACAAAAATGGAGTAAATGTTTCCTTTTAATTGTCGACTATCAAAAAAATCCGAAAATGTTACAAAATTCAGATTAACTGCATTCAATATAAGTTCCAGACACATAAGAGCTCTAACCAAATTTCGGCTTGTGATTAATCCATAGACACCGATAGAAAATAAAAAGGCACTCAAAACAAGTACATGTTCAAGCATCATTGAACAACTCCTTATCAATCTCGATTCCGTTTATTTCTTATTTCAATATGACCAATAATGAAAATTTTTTATTTACTAGGATATAACAAATACAGAACAAAAGAAATATCTTAGTAATAGACAGAACTAAAAAAATTTCCATTTTCTAAATGGAATAGAAATATAATAACGTTTGATTTGGAGTAATACTCTCCAAAATTTCTTAGTTTATTGACGGGCTACAGCAATTGCACCTATCAAAGCAACTAAAAGAATTATCGACATGAGTTCAAATGGAAGAAAAAAATCGGTTGATAAATGAATTCCAATTTGTTGACTATTATTTATCAAATCTTTTTCTATAATTTGATTTGATCTTGTAGTCCAAATAATTCCGTACCATGACGTATTTAGAATCGTAGTACTTAATAAACCAAAAAGACTAGTACAAATTAACGAAGTAATCCCGTCCCCAATAGTCCAAAGCTTAAAAGCGTTTTCATATTCTGAATCATTGATGAACATTACAGCAAATAGGATTAAAACATTTATAGCTCCCACGTAAATAAGGAGTTGTGCAGAAGCTACAAACTGAGAGTTTGCTAGAATATAGAATAAAGATATACAAACAAGAACCAATCCCAATGAAAAGGCCGAAAAATTTGGATTGGTAAAAAATATAACTCCTAGACTCCCTAATATAAGACCTGATCCCAGAAAGACTAAAAGAAAATCATGTATTGGTCCAGCTAAATCCATTCTAGAAAAAAGAAATAAAAAATAGGACTCTTTCATGATCTTATTGACCTGACCAGGAAAACAATTTAAGTTGCTCTATTTCTATTTAGGATACGTTCTTAATTGTTTAAGTGGATATGGGTGCGATTTGCTGTGGGTATTGTTATTGTCCTAATACCATTCAAGACTAGTTTGAAACTATTTGAAATCATTACATTCTTTCTTTAATCAAGAATTTTTTTTTTATTGAATTGAGGCAAATTCAAAATGGTTTGAATTGTGTAATCATCAATTACTGCTCGTGGTAAACGACCCAAAGCAATTTGATTATAATTTAATTGATGACGATCATATGTAGAAAGCTCATATTCTTCAGTCATTGATAAACAATTTGTTGGACAATATTCAACACAATTACCACAAAATATACAGATTCCAAAATCAATACTGTAATTAAGCAATCGTTTCTTTCGAATATCTGTTTCGAGTTTCCAATCTATAACGGGTAGCTCGATAGGGCATACTCGAACACATACTTCACAGGCAATGCATTTATCAAACTCAAAGTGGATTCGACCACGAAAACGTTCTGATGTTATTAATTTTTCATAAGGGTATTGAATAGTTACAGGTAAACGATTGGCATGAGATAAAGTAATCAAAAAACCTTGCCCAATGTACCTTGCCACTCGTACTGTTTGTTGACCATAATTCAAAAACCCAGTTACCATAGGGAACATATCCTAATATATTGATATCAATTTTCAGTATATTTGTTTCTTTCTCTTGTTTTGGATAAGTTATCAATCGAGTTAATAGAGAATAGAAAAATTTCCTATTTCGCTTATAGTGAAAGGAGTTGAGAAGAAGTTGTTAATAATAAATTACCTAAAGAAATAGGTAAAAGAAATTTCCATCCAAGATTTAATAGTTGGTCCATTCTCATCCTAGGTAAAGTCCATCTTGTTGTGATTGCAATGAACAAGAAAAAAAAAGTTTTTGCTAGTGTAATGAAAATACCAATTGTTGTTCCAAAGACTCCGTCCCTATCATTTAGTTCAAAAACCTGAAGGAACGGAATAGATAAATTCCACCCGCCCAAGTAAAGAACTGTTATAAATAATGAAGAAACTAGGAGATTTAGATAGGAAGCAACGTAAAATAAACCAAATTTTATACCTGAATATTCTGTTTGATATCCTGCTACTAATTCTTCTTCTGCTTCTGGTAAATCAAAAGGTAATCTCTCACATTCGGCTAGAGAAGAAATTAAAAAAACAAGAAATCCTATAGGTTGACGCCATAAATTCCACCCTAAAAACCCATATTTTGACTGTGCCTCAACTATATCAACTGTACTTGAGCTGTTAGATAATTCTAGTCGGTGATAAGATCGCTGTTATCATCGCTATTACAGAACCATACATGAGATTTTCACCTCATACGGCTCCTCAGGGGTCACAAATAAATCTACGGACTGATTCTATTTTTTTAATCTTGATATGTCATCAATCGACTAAAAAAATAGAAAGGTACCGAATTAAACCAATGGAATTCTGTCTGCTATACTAGATAAAATGCGCTTCTGAATTTATCTTATCCTTTACACTTTTATTTTAATTCCTTTTTTTTATTTAAATCAAAAAATGAATTAAAATAAACTTTGTGATTTTTTAATTCTTGAGAAAGAATTTAGTCTTCAGAAAATACTTTTTTCTTTCGAAATATCAATGGATATAAATCTTAATCATTTTTTTCATAACTACCTTTTTAATATGGCTCGAGACCCGAAAAAATGAATAAGAATAAAATTTATTTTTTAGTATAGTAATATTTCATAAAGGATTACTTCGTTCCTGATAGTCATTTACTTAATCCGTGGATAGGAATATATTTTGGATCGGAATTCTGGGGAGTACTACTTGATCATTTCTACTAATTTAAGGCCCCAATTAGTATTTCTTTTATTTTTTTTTATGAGAAACTTCCCATAACGTAAATAGTCTCTATTACGAATCCTTTGTATACCTTCGTGTTTCTAATCATCCACTTAGTTTTGCTTAATCTCAATCTATACGGTATTCATGTTATGGATAGGAATACAACCAAAGGCTAGCAAGAATTCCAAGGCATAGATCTTTTTCTCCCGCTTCAAGACATAATGACTAATCGACCAGTTCTTGGGGTAAACAGTTTTTCCTGCTTCGATTTACTTTAATCCCCGTACATAGGAAATGAGACTCAATTTTTTTACTGCCAATTTGCAAGCTGTTTTTTTTCACTCATTTAACTATCTGGTTTATCTAGTTTAGTTCATCAATCCAAATGATGAAAAAGTTATCTTAGTTAAGTTCATTCTTAAGAAATAAGGAAATTTGGCTGTCTCAACGAATCACACGTAGAGATATTGATAATACACATAGAGTTAATGGTATTTCATAACTAATAGATTGGGCAGCAGCCCGTAAACCACCTAAAAAGGAGTATTTATTATTTGATCCATATCCTGACATAAGAAGTCCAATAGGAGCAATACTTGAAATTGCGATCCATAAAAAAACCCCAATACTAAGATCAACGAGAATAAGTCGATAACCAAAAGGAATTACTGAATAACTTAATAGAATTGATATAACTGCTATGGAAGGGCCGATGCTGAATAAACTCCCATCTCCTCGTGATGGAAGAAGGTTCTCTTTGAAAAGTAGTTTTGTTCCGTCGGCTAGAGCTTGAAGAATACCCAGGGGACCCGCATATTCCGGTCCGATACGCTGTTGTATACTTGCGGATATTTTTCTTTCTAACCAAACAATTACTAGTACACATATTGTGATTCCAAATACAAGAATCAAAATAGGTAGAAAAATCCATAGGGTGTCATAGACTTCTTTTACAGATTCTAATTTCGAAAAAGAATTAATAGCTTGTACTTCTGTTGTTTCAATTCTCATTTCAACGATCAACTTCTCCCATAATGATATCTATGCTACCTAGTATTGTCATAATATCAGCCAATTTCATTCTTTTAACTAACTGAGGAAGAATTTGCAAATTGATAAAACCCGGTGGACGAATTTTCCATCTCCATGGAAAAGCACTTTGATCTCCTATCAAGTAAATTCCCAGTTCGCCTTTTGGAGCTTCGACTCTTACATAAAGTTCTTGTTTAGATAGTTCAAAAGTAGGAGATGCCTTTTTACTAATAAATCGATATTCAAAATCATTCCATTCAATATCTTTTACTCTATTAAGGCGTCGGATTTCTAAATTCTCATAAGGTCCCCCCGGAATTCCTTCCAGAGCTTGTTGAATAATTTTTACGGATTCTGCCATTTCACCAATTCGGATTAAATAACGAGCTAGTGAATCTCCCTCTTTCTGCCATTGAATTTCCCAATCAAATTCATCATAACATTCATAATGGTCAATTTTACGAAGATCCCATTCTATTCCGGAAGCCCGTAACATTGGTCCTGACAAACCCCAATTTATTGCTGCTTCCTCGCAAATAATGCCCACTCCTTCAACTCGTTCTAAAAAAATGGGATTTCGTGTAATAAGTTTTTGATATTCCGCAAATCCTGTTAAAAAATATTCACAGAAATCCAAACATTTATCTATCCAACCATAAGGTAGATCAGAAGCTACGCCTCCGATACGAAAATAATTATGCATCATTCTCATACCCGTAGCAGCTTCGAATAGATCATATATTAATTCTCGTTCTCTGAAAATATAAAAGAAAGGGGTTTGTGCACCAATATCTGCCATAAAAGGTCCAAGCCATAACAAATGAGAAGCTATACGACTCAACTCCAGCATAATAACTCTAATATAACTAGCTCTTTTCGGTACTTGAATATTTCCTAATTGTTCTGGTCCATTTACAGTTATTGCTTCTGTAAACATAGTAGCTAAATAATCCCAACGTGTTACATAAGGTAGATATTGTATAATCGTTCGGTTTTCCGCAATTTTTTCCATCCCTCGATGCAAATAACCTAAAATTGGTTCACAATCAATAACATCTTCACCATCTAAAGTAACGATGAGTCGAAGAACGCCATGCATTGATGGGTGATGAGGGCCCATATTAACTATCATGAGATCTTTTCTTGTAGCAGGTACATTCATAAGTTTTTCCGTATTCCTTCTTCCTTCTATGAATTCATAAAATAAGACTCAATAAATCACCAAAACTGATTAAAAATCATTTTTAAAATTAAATTTTACTTTTTGTTATATCTCGAATATTCAATTGACTTATTAAGTCTTTATAACGGGTTCTATTTTTTTTAGACAAATAAGCTAGTAAACGTTGACGTTTTCCTAAAATTTTTCGTAAACCTCTCTCAGATGAATAGTCTTTTTTATGCAATTTCAAATGTAAACTAAGCCTTCCTATCGTATTGGTGAAACTGAAAATTTGAAATTCAACAGATCCTTTCTTTTCTTCTTTTATGTCTAAAAATTTTTGCATAATGTGGCAATTTTTTTATTAATTTTTACTATTTTTCTTTTACGAATATGAATTTTACTGATCAGTAATAATAATGGGAGGTATTTTTATCTGGTATCCACAATAATCAATCCGAATTTCCTTATTGATTCATTTCTGGATCTAATTGATACGTCATTGAATTAGTATTCATGTATAAAAATCGAATGTAAGACAAGGCATGTGCGCAGCTATTTATCCCCTACCATATATATCGGGTGGATAAATAGCTGCGCACAATTGTATCATGAATTCATTTTCAATCGTGAATACATATGTATCCTTAACATACTGATAAGACTACCATTATTTAATCGTGGATACATATGTATCCTTAACATACTGAAACGACTACCATTATTAGTATCAAACCAATAGCGATTCATACAAGCTAAATCTTCTAATCGATAATTGGGCCAAAGAAAGAAAAAGAATTTGAATTTCATGAAATTCTTTTTATCTCTATCAAGATCTTGGCTTTTATCTAAAAATTGACCACAGGTTTTTACCCTGTTCCCATTGCAAAATACTGCATTTTTATCCACACCATTACTATTCCTTGCATTCAAACAACTTAGAATTCGCAATTCTCTACGACGTCTAGACGATAAAATATTTTCAGGAACAAGCAAATCATAATTATTTTTCTTTCTATTTTTTGGCATAATTAGTCCAATCGATACCTTAAAAAGATTCTTATCCATATTTTCTCTGTCTCTTTTATTTTTTTGTTGAATCGCATGAATCAAAGAAATCTTTATGGTTTGATACATAATCAATTTTACATTATCTTTTACATCTTTTACAGACACACGACCCGGTTCTAGACTCCACATTCCGTTTTCTAGGCCTTTGACACCATCACAATGACTCAACCACAACATCATGTTATTTAGTGTATTCGGATCCACTGCGTTCTTCTTCAACTTGAAAAGCATATCGCCTCTTCTTGCGATTTGGTTATTTTTTCCACAGTCAAGGCTAAGTAGACGTTCAAAGCTAGGTACACGGTCAGGCTTAAATTCATCCATCTTTTCCCATAATTCGAAACTTCCTATAGTATTCCCCCAGTCCAATTGAAAACTCAAATGTATTTTCTTGAGGTTTTTTCTCCCACTCCTAATAAAATTATCAATATCAATTGGGCTGTATACGTCTTCTTCTTCTGTCTTTCTAGCTATTTGCATCTCTGATTTCGTATAATCTTCTTCACCTATGGTTAAAAGTGAATGAATTTGTCTAAACACCGGTCTCTTTTTAAATCCTTCGTTTTTTTTGAACCCAATTTGTGGGAAAAACCAAGGTATCGAATACGGAAGATTTCGTATTTCTTCATTCATTCCCATCCAATCAAAAAGGTTTCTTTTTTGATTGGGTGGCTTGATTTCTTTATGAATTTTGAGATCAAAAAGATCAAGACCTTTCATATCAAAATATTTTCTATCTGTATTTTTCATAAAATGATCTTTTCTTATATAATTTTGAATAGGGCTACTCCCCCCCATATCAACTAAATTCGGTTTATGTATTTGTAATGCTGACCCATAACTATCTGAGTCCTTCTTATCTTGATAATAAATCGATTGATATGATCTTTTCTCATATCTATATGTTTTTTGCAAATGATAGTTTTGGTTTTCCAATAACGAAACCTTTTTCTCTCGTTTAGATGAATTCTGTTTTCGTTTTCTTAAATTTCGATTTTCAACCCTACAATGTTGATTGACTTCACTTCGCCATTCTTGCGGTCCTAATTTCGACCATTTTCGCTCAGATAATTCGTATTGATAATGACTCTTTAACCATTTTATCCATTGATTCTTTTTTAACAAATTTTTCCATCGATTCATTCCAGAATTCTGAAGTTTCTTATGCTTTAATTCGGAAGAAATTATTCCTTGTCTTCGAAAAGAATCTTTTATTTCATTCTTAAGAAATAAAGATGCTCCGTCATATTGAAGGCCAGATCTTAACTTATACAAGTTAATAGCCTGGTTTTGTGATAATTTGTAAAATACATAGTTCTGCGACACGAGGGATAAATTAAAAAAAACCCGCGCCCTGGCCCGCCTCTTCCGCCTCTTCCGAATCTTCATTTTATGAGTAATATGAGAAAGTGAAAGTTTTTTTTGTATAGTCGAAATATGCTCAAATGTGTTTTTCTTTTTCTTTTTTTTTGTTAATTTAAGAAAACGTTTGATAATGCGCATCCACCTAGAAAGACTCTTAATGATAGATCGATAGATCTTTTTAATGGTATATGGAATGATCCCCCAAAAGATATCCGTGTATATACTTTCCCCGATCCATTTTATAAATAAATATGGTTTACGGATTAATCGAGCATTTCTTCTTTTATTTTTCTTTCGAGTTCGTTTCTTGTCTTTTGTAATTCTTTTTATTTCATTTCTGATTGTGCTTATTTTATCAGTCAGCTCTTTCATTTTTTTTTCTCTTTCTGCTTTTTTTTCTTTTTTTTCTTTTTCTGCTTTTTCTGTCGGTGAATAATTTGTCCTATCCATAGATCGGATTTGAATGGATGATTTATGAAAAATCTGATTATTGATTATAGAATTTTTTTTTTTTTCAATAAAACTTTGTATCCTTTTTTGTAGTTCTTGTAGTACCTTTAGTACCTTTAGAAACTTTGTTCTTTTTTTGAACATTTTTAGAACTAGAAAACTCCATTTTCGAATTGCTTTTTTGCTTTTTTTTTTAATGGGTGCAAAAAAATAAGAAAAAGCAGTCGAAAGTAGTTGGTTGGGAGCACCATAATGACGATGAGTTTCCATTCCCGAAGCCGTTAAATAAGAAAAACGTTTTCTTTTTTCGTTTTTCTTTTTCATTGGATCCCTACCAGAAGGTTGTCTCTTAGATCGGTGCCAAGGTTTCAGACGGAAAGGATTTTTTATGATTATATGTAATTGCCTATCCTCGTTTTCCCAGGCCTTAGAAAAGATATCGTCTCGTTGGATTGGCATATCATTATCGTTGCATAGAACATGCACTTCTCTTTTCATATCCCTTATATCCTTGGCCCACTCGGGCTTTTGGAGTAATAATAAACGTACAATATTTTTAGCTAGTATCAATGAAGGTAATAGAATCCATTTTCTAATCTTCGACTGAACTAGTAAAAGACGAGTTCTTGCTATAGATGGATCCTCCCAAAATAAAACGTTATCATAGATCTCTAATACTCTGTCTCTTTCTTTCTCCTCGGCTCGTCGGGGGTCTTCCTCGATGATTTCGTCTTCCAAGTCTCGTTTTTTTTTCAATTCTTCTTCCCATTCTAGTTTGTATTTCAAGTCTATTTTTTCCAATTCTTCGCCCAAACTCTTATAAAATTCTAGTTCTTCGGCTCTTTGGGACCTTCTTTTATTTTTCAATTGGATTCCTGTTATTTTTAAAAAAATGTCTTGTATTCGGTCGGAAATCTCAATTACTCTTGATATTACTTTGTCGAAAAGAGGCTGCATATAAAATACTATCACGTCGAAAAAAAGTGGGGAATGTGCCCTTACTTGAAGTCTTCTCCCAACAACGGTTTTACGCCTTTGAAAACGCATAGAACCTGTGATTATGTTTCGACGAAAATCCGATATACGGGGATAAAATAGCGCACCTATTTCTTTTTTATTTTTATTTTTGTCGTTATTTTTCGTAGTAGAGCTAGAAAAGTCAAAAACTTCCTTTGCAAACTCTCCCATGCGGGTACCCTTCTGCTTATCTTCGGGGCGGTCAACCTTCCGCTTAGTAAAAGTTATACGTTTCTTGGGCCTCCCGCGCATGTGAAACCCTGTTAGCGTCGCTTTCCCCTGTCTTATCGGTTTTCTAGCTTTTTTTCTGGCGCGTTCTACATCGCTGGCTAGTTGGTATGGCCATCGGGGAACCTCTTTACGAATTTTTTTTATTCCAGTAGTTTTTTCCTGGAAAAGAAGGATCCTATAAACTTTATTTTGTTTATTTCGAATGGAAGGTAAAAAAGATTGATTAATTATTCCACGATAGGATCCGTTTAAGAAAGGATCATATATTTTAGGCAAGTATTCTTTTTTCGTTTTATTATTGCATAATCGAATCTTTTTTTCGAGTACATCCAGATGAGGAGATCCTATGTCTAGGGCTTCAATTCTATCTGTAAACTCGTTCCTTAGGCTGCATAATTTTTTTTCATTGGTATGAATCCAATAATCAAAATGATGCAGTTCATCGCAGACGAATTTATCCAATTCATCACAGACGAAATTATCTTTTGAAAAGAAAGATAAATACATCTTGTGCTCTAGCATTTCCATAAAGTTCGCTAAATGGGATGGATATGTAAACGAAACTCTTAGGTGTCCATTCTCCTGGCCTGAAAAAAAAAAATGTTGTGACATTTCATTCCTTACAGGGTTTTCGAATTTCTTATTTTTTATATATCGCAATGGACGAGCCCATCGTTTATAGTTGAAAAGAAGAAACAAAGGGTGCCAACGGTGATGAAAATGATCAGAACCTTCTTCGGTGAATATGTCTTGTTCCAGTTTAGTCCCCCTCGTTTCGACAATTGTTTCTCTTCTCCCCTTTCTTGGGGTTTCGACGATCATTTTCCTAGTAAAAAAGGCTGACGGCGCTCTGCCTAAAGAGTAGATACAAATAATAAATAAGATAATAGTAAAGGTTCGATGCATAGACTTTTGCAATTGGAACATAAGGTACCGAAATTCTGACACAAGGTACTTCAAATCTGACACAAGGTACCTACTAGGTCTTAATCGACTAAGTAGTACATTAATGGATTTCATGAACTTATTAGATCTAAATCGAAGAAGTAGTATATAAAGTTGCTTATTAGATCTAACTCGAATAATTAGTTGATTAAGGTACTTATTAGATCTTAATCGACTAAGTAGTACATTAAGGTCACTAAGTAGTCCATTAAGGTACTTATTAGATCGAATAATAGATCGAATAAAACCCCTTTGCCGTATCCGGACAAATAACATGTCAACATATTTGATGAATAAACTGAGACCAATTAACCAACTAACAAAACTACTTATTACAAATAATATCTTGTTGTTGCATCGAAACATATAAATGTTGGCTGATCTGGCTAACATTGAACTTGGTAACATGAAATGGTAGAATAATGGAAAAATGAGATTATTCAGGAATACAAGTTGAGTGCTGAAACTTTGCAGTGAATTGTAAGAATCAAACTTATAATGATTACTCAAGAATAAATGAACAAAAAGATAGGGTAGAGTTAGGGCAGTTATTGTATGAGGTCTACCCAATAGTAGATACAGAGGCTTAGAATAGATCGATAGCAACATTATGAGCTGTCCCATAATAAAACCTGTTGTTGCTGCTACCCTCTTCACGGTTCCTTCTCTTCCTTTTTCCTTTTCCGTAGCTATAGCTCGGATAAGTAAGAAATAAGAGGACCCTATGGAGAATGTGGTGAAAAATCCATAATAGAGTCCGGCCACAACGACCGAATTTATTATCTTCATGTATAAATTACGTAGTTTACCTAGTAGAAAA